AGGGGAAAGATACCAAAGCAGTCCTGTATCAGACTGGCTGTCTTCTTGTAGTTGGATCCCCAAGTTTTTGGAATGCTCCAAACTCTACTTGAGCATCCAAATCTGGGTCAATACCAGCAAAAACATCTCTGAACAAGGTTCTAGCACCATGCCAAATGTGTCCGAAGAAGAAGAGCAAAGCAAACGAAGCATGCCCAAAAGTAAACCAACCCCTTGGACTGCTACGAAAAACACCATCGGATTTCAAAGTCGCACGATCTAATTCAAAAATTTCACCCAATTGAGCGCGTCTAGCATATTTTTTCACAGTAGCAGGATCACTATAACTGACTCCATTGAGTTCACCGCCGTAGAACTCAACGGTTACACCTACTTGTTCAACACTATACTTCGATTCTGCCCTTCTAAAAGGAACATCAGCTCTAACAATTCCATCGCCGTCTACCAAAACGACTGGAAATGTTTCAAAAAAAGTAGGCATACGACGTACAAAAAGCTCACGGCCTTCTTTATCTCTAAAGATAGGGTGTCCTAACCATCCAACCGCTATTCCATCTCCGTTATCCATTGAGCCTGCCCTGAATAATCCTCCTTTTGCCGGATTATTGCCGATATAATCATAAAAAGCTAATTTTTCAGGAATTTTAGACCAGGCTTCTGATAAACTTTGATTTTCGGCTAGCCCAGCGCTAATTCTTCGATATATCTCTTGCTGGAAGTAACCCTGATCCCATTGATAGCGAGTCGGGCCAAATAATTCGATGGGGGTAGTTGCTGAACCATACCACATAGTTCCAGCAACAACAAAAGCTGCAAAAAAGACAGCTGCGATACTACTGGAAAGTACGGTTTCAATATTTCCCATACGCAATCCTTTGTATAGACGTTGTGGCGGTCGGACGCTAAGATGGAATAAACCCGCTAATATGCCCAATGTACCTGCTGCAATATGATGAGAAGCTATTCCTCCCGGAACAAAAGGATCAAACCCTTCCACGCCCCACGACGGATTTACAGGTTGTACTTTTCCCGTTAGTCCATAAGGATCGGACACCCATATTCCGGGACCATACAAGCCTGTTACATGAAATGCACCAAAACCAAAGCAAGCCACCCCGGAGAGAAATAAATGAATTCCAAAGATCTTGGGCAAATCCAAAGAAGGTTTTCCTGTCCGTTCATCACAAAATATTTCTAGATCCCAATAGACCCAATGCCAGATAGCTGCCAAAAAGCATAAGCCAGAAAACACAATATGTGCCCCAGCTACACCTTCGTAACTCCAAATTCCCGGATTCGTTACAGTCCCTCCTGTGATACTCCAACCTCCCCATGAATTGGTTATTCCTAACCGAGTCATGAAGGGAATAACGAACATACCCTGTCTCCACATTGGATCAAGAACAGGATCAGAAGGATCAAAAACTGCTAATTCATACAGAGCCATCGAGCCCGCCCAACCAGCAACCAGAGCTGTATGCATTATATGAACGGAAAGCAACCGGCCGGGATCATTCAATACAACGGTATGAACACGATACCAAGGCAAACCCATGGAAAATACCCCTTTATCAAAGAAAAATAGACACTACGTAACTTTATTGCATTGAAAAAAACTATACTATGACTATCCTATGGACCTCCCTTGTTCGGTGGATTATTTCCTAAGAAGGGCTAGGTTACTATTTATTCTATTCTGTTTGTAATAATGGAATAATTCTGTTCGTAGGAACAAAGAGAAGCAGATTTATTCTATACTCGATAAGTACCAATACGCAATGGGGGGTTGGTACCATTTTCTATGAGTAAATGTTTATCATTAGAAGGACTTATTCGTAAAAATTTTCCTTTATTTATTTTGTCTTTCTTTCTAAATTTTTCTAATTTATGGATAAAATAAAAATGATAAAGCCAATATTATAAAGACAATAAAACCATATTGTTACGTTTCCACATCAAAGTGAAATATAGTATTTAGTTCTTTTTTCTTTCAATTCATGCCTATTGGTGTTCCAAAAGTACCTTTCCGCAGTCCTGGAGAGGAAGATGCATCTTGGGTTGACGTATAGTGCGACTTGTCAGATATATTGGGTCATATGGGATTTCCCCGTTCTCTCCCCCGATCGAGATATCCTCTGTTTCGCCCAAGAAAGAGAAATTGAATCATCAAAAAATTGGAGCGTGAAGTGCAATTAGATGCATTCTTTGGGGAGATTCATAGTACTATTATCAATTAGAATAATTTATGGTTGGCTTTGGTTGGACTAAAAAATGAAGTATCCAGGCTCCGTTTAGAAAAAACCCAATTGGTAATATATCTATGATTACTACATGTATCATAAATGATTGCTGTTTGTTATTTGTAAAGTCATAACAAAAAGAAATGGTGATGGGAAGATTTGTCCTATATGTGCAAATCCAAATCGGGCAGATCTTTACCCGGAGTAGAGCATAGACCTAAAAAGATGAAAGAGACCCATTCAGGAACAAGAAAATACCA